AAATTTATCTTTAACCATGTAAAAGACCTCAACATTATTGGTTGATAGAGAAGAGAATCAAAGTTCATTTACCAATTAGTTACGAAATGCTATGGTTCTTACATATGATTTCTTAATGAAATCCAATTTCGAAGTAATTCGTAGAGATTGTGCACCCTTTGTTCCTATTTCTGCTATAAACTAGAAAAAAGAATATAAAGAAAGTGCAACCGGTGAAAACCAACCTATTCTTGAAATATACAACTCGCACACACTCCCTTTCCAAAAAAAATCAATACACCCAGCACTACGCTTAGATTTATTGGATTTGTTGCTAAAATATCGGTATTAAACTCAAAACTCCCAGCGGATGGCCAGTGTCCCAAGGAAACAAAAGAATCGGTTCTATTTTTCATATGCTCTCCCTTTATAGATAGGACTAACAAAGAACAGAGTTCTTTTTGTATCACTCCGCTTATTATTCTTAATCTTAATGGAATTTGAAAATTTTCAAATTTATTAGTTATGGTTATTTTGTTATGTTTTTATTCTTCTTTTTTTTTTTACATTTTTATTCTACTTCAAAATTAAACAAAAGGATTTGCAAATAAAAGAGCTAATGCCACGACTAGTCCATAAATTGTTAAAGCTTCCATAAAAGCCAGACTCAGCAATAAAGTACCTCGTATTTTACCCTCTGCTTCTGGTTGTCTCGCAATACCTTCTACGGCTTGGCCCGCAGCAGTTCCTTGACCAACCCCAGGTCCGATAGAAGCAAGTCCTACAGCTAATCCAGCAGCAATAACGGAAGCAGCAGAAATAAGTGGATTCATGGTAAATTCCTCGCACCAAAAAAAGAAATGATTAATGATACAACCAACCAATGAATTAGTACTTAATCTACTTCTTTTTCTACTTCTCAGATCAATCAGATCAAAGTAACTAAAAGCTCCAAATGGAATGAATAATATGACTGAATTGTCAGAACTACTTCGAGATACCGTTTTTCCTTTCTACCTTATGTAAATAGATATGTATATAGTTTTAGTAATTGCATTTCCTTGTTTATAAAGTACTCTATTCTTTCTCTTTCATTCAATTCACAATCACAGACAAAATAAAAAAAGGACTGATATGGGAATACATATAAACGCAGTGGACTAGAAAAAAAGAGATAGGGGTCATTACTATCTAACTAGTAAATAGTATATACTTTTCTTCTTCCATAAAGTAAATTACCTGCACTTTTTATTCTATGAAATCGAATTCTGAAACCATTCTTCGAAACATACACAAAGATTGATACTCATACGCATTACATACATATATGTAGTAGGATCCCCAACCCTTCTTTCTCTTCAAAATTATGCAATTAGAATATAATCTATCTTTCTTGATATATACATACATGTTAGCTATTCGCATTTTATTCTAAAACTCAGTGGATTATATTGAAATCCCCGCATTGCTTATTTTGGGATAAGCTTCAAAAAAGACTAGACTATTTCAAAAGTGAGTCAATGATGACCCTCCATGGATTCACCTATATAAGCCGCAGCCAAAGTTGCAAAAATAAGAGCTTGAATACCACTTGTAAATAATCCAAGAAACATGACAGGTATAGGAACTACTGAAGGCACTAAAGAAACAAGAACAACAACCACTAATTCATCAGCCAATATATTCCCGAAAAGTCGAAAACTAAGAGATAAAGGTTTGGTGAAATCTTCTAGAATATTAATTGGTAAAAGTATTGGAGTTGGTTGAATGTATTTACCGAAATATCCCAATCCTTTTTTACTAAGACCCGCATAGAAATATGCTACTGACGTGGGTAAAGCTAAAGCAACAGTAGTATTTATATCATTCGTGGGCGCAGCTAACTCTCCATGAGGTAACTTTATGATTTTCCAAGGTAAAAGAGCACCTGACCAGTTAGAAACAAAAATAAATAGGAACATCGTTCCTATAAAAGGAACCCAAGGACCATACTCCTCTCCAATCTGAGTTTTGCTCAAGTCTTGAATAAATTCAAGGACATATTCGAAGAAATTCTGACCGTCGGTCGGAATGGTTTGTGGATTCCGAACAGCTATGATGACTGAACCTAATAAAATAGCAATTACAACCCAAGAAGTGATAAGTACTTGGGCATGAATTTGTAAACCTCCTATTTGCCAATATAAATGTTGGCCTACTTCTACACCTGATATATCATATAACCCTTTGAGTGTTTTAATGGAACATGGTATAACATTCATATTGTCCTCTAACAGAAATCGAACTTCAAAAAAGTAATTATTTTGATTCAACCATCTCTTTCTCAATTCATCTATGTTCATTCATGAATTTAAGTTTTATGAATCACATATTTCGGATACTGAGAAATCACATAAAAAAAAAAAAAAAAGACCAATCATTTTATCTTTTCAATATTATTTGATAGTCAAAACATAGTTCAAACTCCAAAAGATGCAAACCAAAATAGTAAAAATCAAAGAGAGTTCATCAAAAACAAACTAATCTTCTTCTTTATGATAAGATAATCAACTATTTTTTATATAACTGGAACGGCCCTCACAAATTGCAGATACTAATTTGGTAAGAATCAATCGAATCGATGCTATAGCATCATCGTTGGCCGGAATAGAAAGATCTGCAAGATCTGGGTCACAATTTGTATCAATTAAACAAATCGTCGGAATACCCAAAATGGAACATTCTCGAAGAACCGTATATTCTTCTTGCTGATCAACGATAATTACAATATCGGGCAATCCCGTCATATATTTGATCCCACCCAGATATGCTTGCAAGGTGGATAACTTTCTATTCAACATTGCTGCATCTCCTTTGGGTAGACGATTGAATTTCCCCATCTTTTGTTCTGTTCTTAAGTCCCTAAACTTCTGAAGTCTTGTTTCTGTAGTATACCAATTCGTTAACATACCACCAAGCCATTTTTTATTAACATAATGACATCGAGCCCTTATTGCTGCTGATGCTACTAAATCCGCTGCTTTCTTTTTGGTGCCAACGATTAAGAATTTTTTTCCCATACTTGCTGCATCAAAAACTAAATCGCAAGCTTCTGATAAAAAACGAGCAGTTATAGTAAGATTTGTAATATGAATACCCTTACGCTTTGCAGAGATGTAAGGAGCCATTCTAGGATTCCATTTATTAGTACCATGACCAAAATGAACTCCTGCTTCCATCATTTCTTCCAAATTGATGTTCCAATATCGTCTTCCCATTTTCCCACACTTTCTCTTTTTATTTTTTTTTTTTTTTTTTTCAAAGAGATTAAGTACCCTATGAAATAAATAATTGTTCCGACGGAACCTTCTACCAGGATCGACCATTGATTTACGACCCAAACCATGAATTTCATTCTTTATTTTTTCTTTCATTGATTATGAATTACGAAATACATAATTGAACCAGAGAGTTAAAGTAAAAAGAATGGACCTATTGTTAAGAATTAGTAAATTACATTACGTAAATGATTGATCTGATGTCTCATGGAAAATGTTTGAGGCACAAGAACAAAATAATTCTCTATGATATAACAAAATATCTCTCATTTCCAACTCGAATAGATCCTTCCTTTTCATTTTCAAATGAATGTTTTTGTCTTGCTTTGAACAATGTACTAATTTGTTGAATCCGGTACCAACCGGTATAATTCCCCCCAGAACAACGTTCTCTTTCAGGCCTTTCAACCAATCAATACGACCTCGTAGAGCGGCTTTTGCTAAAACTCGAGCAGTTTCTTGAAAACTCGCTTCGGATATGAAACTTTGGGTATTCAGAGATGACTTCGTTATTCCCAATAAGATTGCCCGATAACAGATCGCTTCGTCCAAAACGCGCCCTGCTCGCTCTGCTCGCAACAATCCAATAAATTCCCCAGGTAAAAAAACATTAGACATTCCATCTTCTGAAACCAAAACTCTTGATGTTACTTGACGTACAATAATCTCTATATGTCTATTATGTATCTGTACCCCCTGGGATCGATAAACCTTTTGGATCTTATTAACCAAAGAGATACGACTTTGAGCTATGGTTAGTTCAGCTCCAATCAAGAATCCCCAGGGGATCCCAAGAATCCTTCGGATACGTTCGTCCCAACCTTCAACTCTTCTTTTGAAGTTCATCGATATTGAATCAATTGAACGAACTTCTAAGATTTGTTCCACTTTTGGAAGACCTTGCGTTATGTCACCAGATCTCGATTTTTCATATATAAATGTAATTAATGTGTCTCCTTCAGAAAAGATTTCCCCATAATGGCCATGGACAGTTGTTCCTGGAGTGACCAAATAGGGCTTAGATGATCTTATAACTAAAGAGTCAACATGAACAATGAAAATTTGACCAGATTTTTTTATGTGTGATCTATATTTCAATAGACATACATTTTCACAAAGAAATTGTCCAAGGCTAATTATTGTCCATGCCTCTTTACAAGAATCGTGATGGATAAAACACCAATTTAAATGGAATGAATTCCAAATGATATTACTGCACGGATCGGGATTATAAATCCTACTATTTTCATCTAGGAAACAGTATTGAAATGGAAGTACTTGAAGCACTTGGAAAGTCTGTTGAAAATTTTCAAGTAAAAAATCTTTCTTTAAAAAGACTTGATTATAAGTTCTTAAATAGTAAGATGAACAAAAATTTACTATTTTAGGCACAATAGTACCTAAAGGACCCAACAAATACCTAATTGAAGTCATGGGATCCGATTCTTTTGTCGCATTATTAGATCTCGAAGTATTGAAGGGACCAATTCGAGAACAATTGGATGATGACAAAATCATGAAAGATTGACATTCCTTATTTCGATTCAACAATGTACCAAGAGTTCCCTGATGTTGGGGAAATGATGGAATCTTCGCCCTGGAATAAAAAGGATTTCTATGGATACGATCTAATTGATTATTGGAAATCAATCCTGAACCTGGCGTATCATACCTTTTTTCGGTATACGAAATAGTGGACTTTAC